CCATTTATCAAAAAATCCCATTCTACTATTAAGTACATTCTTCATCGAATTAGATCGATGATCTAGCACTGATGGAATTTCTATTCTGTTTACTGAATCACATGAAATTTTATCCAACTCCATATTTGGAATGAAATGTATGAACTACGTTTGAACGGAGGAATAAAGAGAATTTTCTACTTAAATTGGAAGTTGCAACAGATCAAAATGGAAAGGAATTGATAAAACAGTCCTAGAAACAGAATTCTGTCACTTAGACTTATTAAAGTTAAAGTCATAAGGTTTTGTATATAATAACAAAACAAAAAGGATTTCAATTATACCATTATTATGATATTACATATTCGAATTTGAGAAAAATAAAAGGATTCGGTATTTGGGAGATAAATACAAAGACAGAAAAATCAGAAACAACATAGGATCCATTTTTTTAACACTTAACCGTCTTTATGTTAGAGATTTCGTTATTCAAAAAAAAAACGATTCGCAGAGAAGAGAAATATTTCTACTTTACTTTACTGATTTTTGAATAGAATATGATTTGAAGTGTATAAGAAGGGTTGCACTTATTAAACACGTATGCGGATAGCTATAATATCCGACTTCTCTTTTATTGCTGGTTCTATTCGGGACAGTCCGGGTCGTGTTCTATCAAAAGAGAATTTCTATTTAATGCAAAATTGAAGTGAAGTAGGATAATTTTATGATAATTACCTATAGACAATATATCTAAATAATAGATATCTGTGTAACAATTTATGTTCTGGGGTTTACATATACTGATATGTTTTGTTATAATTGAAATTGAGAAGGATTTTTTGATTGAAAAAATAAATACTGATTAGTTCTGTCTCAATTTGTATTTTCTTATGTCATTAGGAAAACACAATTTGCGATTCAAATCCCAGAATCGTCATTAATTCGAACTAAGCAGTCAATAGTTAATGGTTCAAGTTTGTCGGCTGAAAATCCACATTTGATTTCTCAATAGAAAAGCCAGAGAATGTTTTTAGCATTGTGGATTTTCCAATACTATACAATCAATCGAAGGGATGGATAAAATCCAAAAAAAAAGGGTGTTTCTTTTAGGAAAAGGATTAAGGAAAACAGGAGTCAAAATCCAAGTACAATAAAACTTCAGCAATCTGGGAAAATTTTCATCTATTTTGTATTATTTTGGCGGCATGGCCGAGTGGTAAGGCGGGGGACTGCAAATCCTTTTTCCCCAGTTCAAATCCGGGTGTCGCCTGATCAACAAAAAAACCCAAAATCTCTTCTTCTCTTCGGTTCCGCTTATAGAACTCGCAGAATTCTTCCCCGTTAGAAGCAGAGGAAACAGACTGTTAATGCTTTGTTGATTCTAAGCATGTGGTCTGAGGGTTTTCTAAACAAAATTTCTAAACAAAAAGAGTGTGAATGCTCGTTCGCATCTAGGATTCAAGGAAATATTCGAATCTACTGGTAGAGGGTCTATCAAGACTTCACGATTCCCTTATATTATATTACTAAGGAAGTGTCTAATGACTGGATCTTGAATCAGATTGTAGAGCCTGAATAGGAAATCTGATTCAATTAAGAGTTTTGGAAGGAGGTGCAATATACGACGGACTCGCGAGAATCTCCGAGTGCTCAGGTATCCAACCAATATTAAATTGGATTGATAATTGACTTTTCTATTTTATAGAAAAAGGGGCAAACAGAAAGAATTTCTTTGCGGCAACCCCTAGACAAGCCCCCTCTTTCAGAGCAATAATGGGGAAGGGGGGTACCGGATCAAATGGGGAAATAGAGGTCTGTAATAGATAGAGATTTCTGGTTTTTCGTGATTTCTCCCTTGTCTGTTTTTACTTACTAAGGTCAACAAAACAAAAAAAAGAATAGGCCTTATTATTCTTATTCCTACATGTTCCCATTCCCTTCGGATCTTACTACGTATTTTGCTTGTGTTTAATCTTTCCCGATTCGAAATCATAATCGATTTATTGGATTGGTTTCTCGATAGTGTTCGGTCAGAATCCCTTTTTGACTCTGCGCCATGGATTCCACTATTATTAGGGAGGAATAATGGAAAAATTCCTTCGTATTTATAGAGATAGGGGACATAATTCACATGGATATAGTAAGTCTCGCTTGGGCTGCTTTAATGGTAGTCTTTACATTTTCCCTTTCACTCGTAGTGTGGGGAAGAAGTGGGCTCTAGAAGTACTACTAATTGAGTTGAGGAATCAAACCGTATCAATTGTTTTATAGATCGTTCTGCAACGCGTTTTGAACTATTTAAAATCAAAATCTCTGAATTTCGAATCCCATTGGACTCCAATGGAGTTATCTATGATATGAATCATACTCTTTCTCTCAAAGAGATATTTCAGTGATTCCCGTGTTTGTATTTCGAAAAGAAAGGGATTCCGATGATTGGAAATTTCTTCTAACCTAAAATTCTTCCGAAATTTTCTATTTCAATCAATGGAATGAGCTCTTACTATCTTTATAGATAGATACTGAGAAAGACTAGACTTTTTTTATTTCTTTCCCTCTTTATTGTTCAAAGAAGAAGACGTTTTGTTAAGTGTATACGCACTTTCTATGAGAAATGATATAGAGATAGTGGTTATCTAATGAGAGACTATGCAATAATAAGATCTTACCTTGAGCGAGTCACATATGGGGCATTTACCGATTGGTTTCTAATTTTAGAAAGTCGATTTATGCTTTATCGACTTATTTCATATCATGGTTCGGGCATTCAAAATCGGTGAGGTTTTCTCTTCCTTATTAGTAAAAGGAAAGGAATTAGAATCCTAAGATAAGAGTGATTTCCGATTGATCGGAACAAATCGATGTAGTAAATTGGGTATTATGTCAATTCCATACAATATATGATATGGAATTAATATACATCTATGAAGAGAATATTGTAGATTGATCTATAAAAACTTAAGCCTTTATCTTTATTCTAGATTACAACTTTATAGACTAAAAGATAGATAGTATGGTAGAAAGAAAGATGCATCTATTTCTTTCTACCATACTATCTATCTTTTAGAATACTGCCGATTATAGTCCGCTCATTTCATTTAAGTTAAGACGCGAAATTGGAATCCTTTTCATTTGACTTCGTCAATTTTCGATAAGAACTCAGAAGGAAAGTTTCGTTCAAATGAATTTTCAAATTCAATTGAATTAATCATTTTGACTGACTGTTTTTACGTAAATGATAAGTAGAAAAGCGGTAGGAACTAGAATGAATAGCGCAGTAGCAATAAATGCAAGAATATTTACTTCCATAATCTCATCGTTTTTTTTACTTCGCAATAACTCGGGATTTAATCCCCTAGAGATGATAAATATTTTATCTGTAAATTCAATGAATGAATTACCTCTCGATGATCTTGAATCGGATCAATATCATGAATAACAATATCTGATCTATCAAATCAATTCGTCGTCGAGACTTGAATAGTATAACATAGGAAGTTCTTTTATCCATACCGAATCCAAATTTGGATTCCTGACCCAATCAATCCAAAATTCCTTTATTTAGAATCCATTTCCTTGTTTTTTTCTATAACCTACCTTGCGTCTTCCTTGTACAATCATCTGATAAAGGATCATCAGATTGCCTTTCCACTTCGATTAGTCACATAGTTACAAATCTAAACAAACAATAAAAGCGAAATGGAAAAATAGAAAAGAAAAAAGAAATAACAACCCCTTATTTGCTTTGGGAATGAAAGTATGCCCCCCGACACCCTTTCATAGTTCATAGAAAGGGAAAAAATGAATTGATGTATTTATGGGATATTGGATCCGTCGGGACTGGCGGGGCTCGAACCCGCAGCTTCCGCCTTGACAGGGCGGTGCTCTAACCAATTGAACTACAATCCCAGGGAAATAAGGGATCTAGCAGAAAATTTGATTCTTTTTTATCTTCGTATGGGGTATTTCTGAAGGACAAGAAGGGGTTAGACCATTTCATGGTAGATTGGCGAATTATTGGGCCGAGCTGGATTTGAACCAGCGTAGACGTATTGCCAACGAATTTACAGTCCGTCCCCATTAACCGCTCGGGCATCGACCCAGGAAGAATCAATTTTAGGCTTATTGGTAATCCATGATCAACTTCCTTTCGCAGTACCCTACCCCCAGGGGAATTCGAATCCCCGCTGCCTCCTTGAAAGAGAGATGTCCTAAACCACTAGACGATGGGGGCCGACTTGTCCAACCGCCCTCATACTATGATCATAGTATGATCAGTTTTTTGAAATTGTCAATATAATGGAATGATATGATTAGATCCAAAGAATCTTTCCGTTTTTCAGAATTGTATAGAATTGTTGGATTCGTCATTGATATTCATTATCAATCGACATTCTCTATATAAATCTACTAAAATAAATCTAGTAAGCGGGATCAAGAAGTTATCAAAAATTTTCTCTAAGACTTTAGTTCAAGGGGACAAGTAGAATCTCTTCATCACATGATTCGATGAAATATCTTGAAATTTCTTTTATGTCGAATTGGTAAGTGTACATGTATGTTATGTACCAATCAAGCCAATTTTGTTTTGATAGGAATCATCTCAATAATCAATAAAAAAAAATTTAGGCGGGTCTTGAAACAATTCATTTTAGCCTAGACTTGCTAGGCAAATCCATTTGATTATTCCAAAATCAGCCACTAGCCACCATGAGTCTACTGCATATACTTATGTATATAATATATGTGCATATAGAAATTTTATCCACATAGTGATTCGTTCGGGAATTAAATCAAATAAGCCCTTTTAACTCAGTGGTAGAGTAACGCCATGGTAAGGCGTAAGTCATCGGTTCAAATCCGATAAAGGGCTTTCATTTTTTTTTTCATAAAAGTCCAGTCATAGTATTCAGAAAATAGAGATCTTTTTTTTATTTAGTTGAAATAAAAAAGGAACTAACAAAATAATACGTTATCATTATACTGAATACTGAGTTAGAGTATAGTAGTTCTAGTTAGAA